CTTTTGACTTTTTCTTTATTTATAATTTTATGGTGGGTTTGTTTTATAGGAACACTGGAGAAGCAGGAATACTTTAGTTTGACGATTAACAATAGGGATGGATTGGATATCTAGAATATTTATGTATCAAGTCAAGACAAAATGAATAATGAGACATGAAGAAAGAGGGTCACTATGTCACTACAAAATGGACTCTCCACAATTATGAAAATGAATAAATTTCAACTTTATAACTACGACCCATAATCTAATTAGAATTCATTATACTGGTGATTACCTTTTTTTTTTTTTTTTTTAGAACTATTAACAATGGAAAACGAAGACTAAGACTTGAGTTTAATGAAAAAGCCCTTTATCGGATTTGAACCGATGACTTACGCCTTACCATGGCGTTACTCTACCACTGAGTTAAAAGGGCCTGTTTATTCAATTTAAAAAATTTAATAGTTTTAATTAAATTATGAGTTTACTACATATATAATAGATATAATATAATAGACATATACATATCTACATATATGTATAAGAGCTCATTATCAACATAGAGTTAAGATATTTTCTTCAATCATGTGATGGGGGGATTCATATCCCGAGCCAAATTCCATAAAAAAAAAAAAAAAATATCTAGCGTTTTTGAATTTTTTGGTTTAATATGAGATAGTGATAGGCATATCTCATCTGAACGATGAACGAAGAAATTAGTTAAAATTGAATGAAGAAAAAAAATTAATATTATAATAAATATTATTAAATATTCTTTTTATCCCTTTTTTCTGTCGGATCAAGCACTACCCTAACTAAGGAAATCCTACTACTATAACTTTGTTTAATTAATCTGTATATATATTATATAATACTATGCTATGCATTGTATTATAATACATAATAATATATATATCTATATTAATCCGTATTGTAAATTAAAGTTATCTAGATTTCTGTATATTAATATTAAAAATTTCTAAAGTAGAAAAGACTCTTTTGATCTAGTTATATAATATATTATAATTATATTGTATATTGACAATTCCAAAAAAACTTATCATACTATCAGCATAGTATGCTGATGGTCGGGCGGATCTGCCCCCATCGTCTAGCGGTTCAGGACATCTCTCTTTCAAGGAGGCAGCGGGGATTCGACTTCCCCTGGGGGTAGGGTACTACGAAAGGAAGTTAATCATGGATTATAACTAAACCTAGAATTAATTCTTCCTGGGTCGATGCCCGAGCGGTTAATGGGGGCGGACTGTAAATTCGTTGGCAATATGTCTACGCTGGTTCAAATCCAGCTCGGCCCAAAAATTCGCCGCTCCATTGAATACGATCTAACCAGTTTAATTTGTCCTCCAGAAATAGAAATGCCCTATCCGTCAAAATAAAGATCAACCATTTTTTTGATCTATCCATATATATATTTTTTTTTTTAATTAGTCATTTTTGACAATAAAAAAAAAAAAAAAAAGAACCACCGATTACTAGTAATTATTGCTATAGTTCATATCCATGTGGATATGATATCAGTATATCATTTTTGTTTCTGTTACAACACGACGAGACGAATAGAATGTTCTTATGAAACCATAAGAATATGTATGCCATACACCTCGCTGGGATTGTAGTTCAATCGGTCAGAGCACCGCCCTGTCAAGGCGGAAGCTGCGGGTTCGAGCCCCGTCAGTCCCGAACTAGGATCCGATGAATTTATCAATTCATCTCCCACTTTTTACAGATAAAGTGGGACAGGGAGCAAGATCTAAGAATCCTTATTTTTTTTTTTTTTTTTTTTTTCGTTTCACATTAATATTTTTATATTTATCATCAGACAAAAGAAATGCGGGAATTTTAATTTCTTTCACTACGGAATAGTACCGATTGATAAGGAAGAGACATATCTAGATTGATTGGTACGATCGGTTATATTACTCTATGTCAGTATTTTTAGAGATACCATATTCGTTATTCATTTGACTTTATTTTTTGATTGTTCTTGAATAATGAAATGGAGTAGAGTGCCCAGCCCTTTTCCAACTCCGACTTGTGTATCCTCTATTTATAATTAAAAAAATCTATCTCATTCAAACCCAATCCAAGAAAGAGAAGAGGATATTATATTAATTAATTATATTAATAATTAATATTAATTAAATCCATTAGTATATAATAATCTTAATTAAAATTATTTCATTTTATTTATTATAAATAATAAATAAAAGACCAAGCAAGGTACCCCTTATTTAGTAAATATGTTGGAATATTAGATCTTTTAATCCGTCCTTTTTCCATCTCACTTATATTGTTTGGGTCTTAGGTGTGACCTGACCCATTGAATACCGGTCATCTGAATACCTCGTCGGATACTTAAATTAATTGTCTGTATTAAGTAAGTAGAACGAAGAAGGTAGGTTATAGAAACGAAAGAATGGAAAAGGACGAAAAATTCAATAGCATTCTATATTGGAATTGGATTAGAAATTGAATTTTTGATTTAGTATGGATAAAA